AATTCCTTCTAAGCAACAGAAACATATCATATATTAAACATATCATACATAAAATAAATAAGAAACATATATAGTATATACATTTTGGTCCTAGGGCTGGGGTTTACATATACTCATAATTGTTGGTATAATTTAAATTGAGAAGAGTTTTTTCATTCAATATTAATGTATCAATTTATATGTTCTTATGTCAGTAAGAAAAGAAAAAAAACTTTGAGATTCAAATTGTTCCTGCATTCGCAGTCAGTAATCCATAGTTAATGGTTCAAATTTGTTTTACTTTTGCGAATTAAAACTGACAGTCAATTTTTACTAGAAAGTGGGAGAAGTTGGTTATTTTGAGATACTCTACGGGGGCGTATCAAATCTAATTGAAATCAAAAGAGCCGAGGAATTTCTTTTAGGCAAAAAGGGGATAAATTAGGAGAGAAAGGGATTAAACGAAACCCCCGATGCACCGCGTGTACACATACAATAAATACAAGAAAAGTGAGTGCAGTAGGATATAACTAATTTTATATCGTTTTGGCGGCATGGCCGAGTGGTAAGGCGGGGGACTGCAAATCCTTTTTCCCCAGTTCAAATCCGGGTGTCGCCTGATCAACAAAAGGTGTGAAACCCTGCTTCTCTGTGCTGGTGATATAACTCGCCAAATTTTTTCTCATCAGAAGCATAGAAAAGGGGCTGTTGATACTTATTTGATTCGAAACAGGCGAGTAGGGGTTTTCGAAAAGAGTATAAATCGAGGATTCAAGAATATATTCTAAGGGTAGAGGGATTATCAAAACTTCGGGATTCTCTTTGTAAATTGGAAATCATTTTTTTTTGGCAACCCCGAATTAAGAATATACTGTCTCTCCGCTTTGGCACAGAGATAGTCGAAAAGGGTTACGCATTAGATCAAATAGAAAATTAGATATTGATTTCTCTTTTTATGCTTTTGAGCATCAACAACCAAAAAGGCCTTTTTTTTTCCTACATGTTTTCCATTAGTAACATTTCCGAGAGATGTTACTACGTATTTTGCTTCAGATTCATCTTTCCTTTTTTTTAATGTTTCAAATAATGTTTCGAAATCATCTAGGCATTTTTAGTTGATTTATTAAATTGGGATATCAATAGTGTTCCGTTCGAATCCTTTTTTTGACTCTGCACCATTGATTCCACTATACTATTAGTATTGAGGAATAGAACAATTCAATTCCTTCATATTTATATATTTATAGAGATCCTATTTATAGAGATAAGGGGACATAATTCACATGGATATAGTAAGTCTCGCTTGGGCTGCTTTAATGGTAGTCTTTACATTTTCCCTTTCACTTATAGTGTGGGGAAGAAGTGGACTCTAGGAGTATTACTAATTAGTCAAACTGTATCAATTGTTTTCTAGATCGTTCTGCAACACGTTTTAAACTATTAAAAAAAAAGATTTCGAATGGAATTCGATTCGGATGGAGTAATCCATTATATGAATCACACTTTTTCAATCAAACAGATATTTCACCAACTCCCATCTTTATATTTCGAAAGGAATACTGAGAAAAGGAAATTCATTATAATAAAAATTATTGCGAAATGTTCTATTTCAATCAACGGGTTATTACCAGAGTTATAGATGAGTACTGAGGAAATTATTCCCTATTTAATTTAATGAAGAAGTCTTTTGGTTAAGTATATACGCATAAATATATACGCGCTTTCTATGACTATGACTATGAAAAGTGGTATACACAGAGATATCATGGTTGTCGAACGCGATATTATACATAAGAGAATCTTCACTCGGGTGAGTCTCATATTACACACTTACCGCTTACTTTATAATTTTTAAAATTGTATTTTGTTGTATATTCTAAAGTAGAACTTTACACATTATACACTCTACTAATTCTAATAGATAGACCATACGGTCTATCTATTAGAATACTACCCCGATCAGAATTCGCTTTATTTTTAAGACGCGAAAATGGGAATCCCTTTCATTTTATTTCATTAATTTTTGATAAGAACTAAAACTTATAAGTCAATCTTAATTCAAATTAATTATTTTCACTGATTGTTTTTACGTAAATTATAAGTAGAAAGGCGGTAGGAACTAGAATGAATAACGCAGTAGCAATAAATGCAAGAATATTTACTTCCATAATATAAATATAATCTTTTTTTTTTACTTCACAATAACTCGGGATTTAATCCCCTAGAGATTATAAACCTTTCAAATCAATTACCTCTCAATGTTTTTAAATCAGATCAATATCACGAATAACAATACCCGAGTTACCGAAAAAATTCGTCGTCAAAAATGGAATAAATAGTATAACATAACCGAACCCCAATTTCGATTCGGGACCCAATCCAAAATTCCTTTATTTGGTTCCGTTCTTTTTTCTATAACATACCTTACATTTTTTCATGTACAATCATCTGATCAAGTATCATCAGATCTCCCTTCTACTTCACTTCCATTAGTTACAAATACAAACAAAAAATATAGAATATAATATATAATATATATTACTCTATTCCAGGTATCTGGAATAATCGAAAAAGCAGATTTGGAATACTTACTATAAATGCTACCAATAATTGGTACTAATACACCCCTTTTCCTGCCAAAAAGGGAAAGAAAAGGAAATAAAGAACCCTTTATTTAGTTTGGGAATGCAATTTTGCCCCCGGCCCCCTTTCCTTTCATAGCCATATAAGGGGAGAGATTAATTGATTGATGTATTTTTATTGGAGCCGCCGGGACTGACGGGGCTCGAACCCGCAGCTTCCGCCTTGACAGGGCGGTGCTCTGACCAATTGAACTACAATCCCAATGAAATACCCAATGAAATAGGGAATCTAGCAAAGATTTTTAGTCTTTTTTATCTCCGTATCGAGTATTTATGAAGGGCAAAGGGGTTATAACCTCTCGTGATAGATAGATTGATGAATTGTTGGGCCGAGCTGGATTTGAACCAGCGTAGGCATATTGCCAACGAATTTACAGTCCGTCCCCATTAACCGCTCGGGCATCGACCCAGGACGAATCACTTTTATTTTAAACTTATTGGTAATCCATGATTAACTTTCTTTCGTAGTACCCTACCCCCAGGGGAAGTCGAATCCCCGCTGCCTCCTTGAAAGAGAGATGTCCTGAACCACTAGACGATGGGGGCCTACTTGTCCAACCGCCATCATACTATGATCATAGTATCATCAGTTTTTTGAAATTGTCAATACTAAGGTGTAGAGAATTTTGGGGCGATTCGTTACTGAGGAATCATTCATTCTAATTGCCATTCGTTGCTCTATATTCCAACTCTTCACTCTATATTCCATCTATAACTATTCTATATTATTATTATATATATCTAGTATATCTAGTATATCTAGTCTAGAAATCTATAGTATAGAGTATAGTATTTAATCTAATATAAAAATAAAAAACGAAAATAATAAAAAGGATAGGATTTTGTCATGGAGTCGTTAGTCCAAAAAAGGTGGGATTAAGTTCTATTTCTGTCTCTTTCAGTCTTCTGTTCATTCAGTGTTAAAATAAGATATTCTTATCTCATATTAAAAATACTAAAAACAGGAAATGGAAATTAAGAAACAATAAATTTAATAACAATTCTTTTCATTTTGTTCAGGGAACAAGACAAGTAGAATCTCTTCATCACATGATTCGTCGAAATATCTTGAAATTTATGTTTCTATTAAATTGTTAAGCATACATGTAATTCTGTTGGGAATAAATTCATTCAAGAAAAGAAATTAGGTTCGGTTTTGAAAAAACTCATTCCATTTTACCCTAGACTTGCGAGGGAAATCCATTCTATTATTATTCGAGACTGAACCAGCAACATCAACCACCGATCAACTACTATGAGTCTACTGCATGTACTATCTATCTATATATAGATATTACTCTATAATTATAATATAGAATAATATAGATATTACTATTACTTATGTAATATATGTAATATATATTAATTATATCTTACTATATAGCTATAGCATATAGACATTTTTTTTATCCACATAGCAATCCATTCAGGAATTCATCAAACATTAAATAAGCCCTTTTAACTCAGTGGTAGAGTAACGCCATGGTAAGGCGTAAGTCATCGGTTCAAATCCGATAAGGGGCTCTGGTTTTTTCCTAAACCTCCAAACGTAACCGTAGTATTCATATTTGAAGGAAGAATCGAGATATTAGTATTCTAGTTTTGTAAAAAACAAGTAACTAACGGGATAATAGAGTATTTTTCTACTAAGTTTAAGTTAGAGTCTAATAGTTATAAAGTTAAAGATTTATTCAATAAATTTCAATTTGAATTATTTTAAATATTGATTAAGTTACCTCTTGAATGAATAAACCATATATTCCCATTTTCCATTCTTACCAATAAAATCCATTCCATTGGAAAGATTATAAATCAACAAAAAAGTAAGTGGACTTGACCCATTGAATCATTCCTATATATGCTATTCTGATAGTAAAATCGTATAGAGATGAAATTGGAAGAGTTAATCCCTTTTTCCTTTATTTTTTTTTGACTTCTCAAGAATTTGTCGATATTTCCGGTTAAATTTTCTTATTCCTAGATTATATAATAAATTTTGATTTGGTTCCTCCCCAGGGAGGGGTTTCTTTCAAGTCATAAGATAAGAGCTATTTCCACTATCTATCTTTTATCTATCTTTGATTACATATCAAGATTACTTTCTTTTCTATACTATATAAATATGTATATTTATCAGATCGCGGCTTGATGTACCAAACTGTATCAAATGTTTTGCATCGTATATTTTTCTTTTGAAAGTGTGCTGGATGCGAGAAAGAGAATTTCTATTTTTTCTTAATTTCGAAATTAAGAAAAAATAGAAATTCTCTCTTTTTCTTTTTTTTTTTTGATTGAAGGGGTTTTAGATTTATCCGAAGGAAAGAAAAATAGAAGTAACAAAGAAGACACTAAAGAAACTGAAAAAAGAAACTCAAAAAA